CCCTGTTAATCCGCCAGGGCCCAAATAACTCAATTTTCTCCCATGAACGATTTGTGTCAATGGATTAGTTCGATCCAAAACTTGAGATAATGGGTGTAATCCGAAAAAGGATTCATAAGTAGTTGTTAACGGAGTTGAAGTTACCAAATTCTGAGGAGTAGGTATCAATTTATGCCTAATTGCTCCGGAGATAGTTCCCTTAACTACATTTTCTAAACGAGCCAGAGCCAACCCAAGCTGGTCTTGTAAAAGATCCGCTACAGAGCGAATACGTTTATTTTTCAAATGATTCATATCATCAAGTGTACCCATTCCAAATTTCATCCCAATCAAATGATCGGCAGCTGCTAATATATCTCGTGGTAACAAAAATATATTGTTCTGAGGTATATTAAGATTCAGTCTCCAATTAATATTTCGGCGACCAATCCTTCCTAATTCACACCTTTGGTGAAAGAATTTTTTTTGTAATTCCTTACATAAGGATTCAGAAAATATTGGATCCCCACCTACACAAGAAAATTGTTGATAAAACTCCAAAATAGCATTTTCTTTTGACCCTATTTTTTTTTTCTCCTTATCGGTCAAGAAAGATAAGAAAATTTCAGGGTAGCAAACATTCTCTAGAATTTCTCGTAGATTCAAACCCATAGCTGATGATAGAACTAGAATAGATATTTTTTGTTTCCTACTCACCCGAGCCCATATTCTTGCTTTTTTATCAATCTCTAATTCTAACCTGCCTCCCCAATCTGATATTATGGTGCCGGTATAGACCGAAATCCCATTATGATCCAATTCTGACTGGTAATAGATACCGGGACTTTGCAATATTTGATTGATCACAATTCTGTAAATTCCATTTACTATAGAAGTTCCAAGGGAATTCATTAAAGGAATGTTTCCAATAAAAATTCTTTGTTCTTGCATATTCCTACTGGTTTTCCAAATTAATCCCGCGGATACATATAATTCAGAAGAATATGTAAGTGATTCATAGACAGCATCTCGTTCTTTTATCAGAGGTTCTACCAATTGATATGTTTCCACAAATAATTGAAATTCAATTTCGTGATCTATATCTTCAATTTTTGGAAACTTAGAAAGTTCTTCTATTAAACCCTGATCAATAAACCGATAAAACCCTTCAAATTGTATCCGATTAAATCCGGGTATTGTAGATGTTCCCTCTTTTTCATCCCCAAGCATCTTTTTTGAATTTCCCATTTATCCGTTTATTGAAAAAATCCCATCCCATCTCTCATTCTTCACCGAATCATATCCATAGAATTCGATCTAGCAATAATGGAATTTCTATTCTGTTTACTGAATCACATGAAATTTTATCCAACTCCAAGATATATGGAATGTATGAAATACGTATGAACGGAGACTATATTCAATTGGAATTTTTTATAAGAAATAGATCCAAATGGAACAGAATTGAGAAATACCACTGGAACTTACGGAGTTTTGTAAAGACTAGAAAAAAAAAAGTAATTTCATTTTCACCTATGATATTACATATTCCAATTCGATTGCATACCATAAAAAATGTATTCATCATTGGATCTGTTCAAGCAGATAAACATCTAATAAATAGAAAACTTTTTTTTTAACCACTTTACTTTTTCATGTATTTGTATTTCATTGTTCAAAAAAATATTTGCAGAAAAGAGATTTATTTTTACCTATTTTTAATAGAATAGTTAGAATATCATTGAATTGAAGTAGGTAAGAAAACTTGTGTTTTTTTATTTATTAATTTTTTTATTATTAAAATAAAAAAGAATGCACAGATATATATGTCTCTTTTTCTTCTTTTATTGTGGTACAGTTCTATTTGGGACAGCGCATGCTGTGCTCTATCAAAAAGGAAATGTTCTCTTCAAGGGAAAAGTTGAAATATAAAAATTTATTGAGAATTACTCCTCAAAAGCATCCCTAGAGAGATAAAATACCCCATTATAGAGCTCCAGCTCTATAACACAACGTAACGTATGTTCTGATTCTGGGGTTTACATATACTCATCATTACTGTTATAATTGAAATTGAAGAAGATTTATTTTTAATTCAAAAAAACTCAATATAGATTAGTTATAAATGCATTTCTAATGATTTTCTTAATATTATTATAAATAAAAAAATGTAGATTTTAATTTTAATTCAAAAATGGTCATGAATTTACAGTCAATAGTTAATGGTTCTGGTTTGTACTAGATTCTATATTTTATGACTGAAAATCTATATATATTTTTTTTCGGAGTTGAAAAAAAAGAAAATTGGAATCTAGTTTCTATCGTTTTGGCGGCATGGCCGAGTGGTAAGGCGGGGGACTGCAAATCCTTTTTCCCCAGTTCAAATCCGGGTGCCGCCTCAACAACAGACTTTAAATAACAAACGTAGGAAAACGTAGGACAAGACTCTTTATACTTTCTTTTCGTTATTCTAAGCCCCTGGCTCTCGAGGTTCTATTCTCTAACCTAAAGTTTTGCCTATCAGATTCAAGGAAAACTTGAAGTAGTGGAGGGAAATCTGTAAATCTTTACTTGCCACTACTAATTTAGTTCCACTTACTGAGTCTTCAATTAGATTGGATAGCCAGAGAGGGAATTAAATTAATAGTTTTGGAAAGGACCTAAGATACTTTGGATATAGACTCATGAAAGTCTCGGAATGCTCAGACATTCAATCAAGATTAGATTAGATGAAGAATTGTCTTTCATTTTACTTCCAAAAATAAAAAACGATAAAAGAAAGAAAAAGTCTTCTTCTTTCTACATGTGAGTCAGATTCCTTGGATACTTCGAAAAATGTCCGTTTGCTTGTGTTTACATCTTGTCGATTCTACTAGAAATTCTATAATAAGAAAAATAATAACTCATTATAAGTTATAAGATAAGTGGGTTTTTGGAGTAGTTCATCAATGGTGACCAAATACCTCTCCCTTTTTTTTGACTCTGCACCAGTGATTTCACTATTATTAGTGAACAATAATGGAATAGTTTCTTCATATTCATAGAAATAGGGGGCAGAATTCACATGGATATAGTAAGTCTCGCATGGGCTGCTTTAATGGTAGTTTTTACATTTTCCCTCTCTCTCGTAGTGTGGGGAAGAAGTGGACTCTAGAAATACTTCTAATTGCGGTAATAATCAAACTCTATCAACCTGTATCAATTGTTTTCGTTTTCTAGACCGTTCGGCAATTTTTTTTAAGATTTTTTTTTATAAATTGGATTTATGTTTTATTGACTCATTTTCTATTTTTATATCAGGGTTTACACGGTTAACCATTCATGGGGTAACCCCTTTCGAAATCTGAAGAAGCTTCCATCGAATTGGGATTATCTGTATTAAATGGATCAAACAAACAAATGAAATTGACAAAGTATGTACATACATTTCATATTCTATTTCATTTATATTGACGTTTATAAATAAAAAGAGAGATATAGGCGGATTCTTTTATATTAAGATATTTCACTTGTATCTTTATACATTACAATAACCATAATGGCTAGTATGGTAGAAAGAGATCTCCTTCTACCATACTAGCGGACCCCTTAGGATACTACTACTGAGTCTAATGCATTCCTTTCATTTAAGACGAGAAATTGAAATCTTTTTTTTTTTCATTGATAGTAAAATTAGATTCAAATTAATCATTTTGACTAATGGTTTTTACGTAAATTATAAGCAAAAAAGCAGTAGGAACGAGAATGAAGAGTGCGGTAGCAATAAATGCAAGAATATTTACTTCCATAATTTAATCGTTTATTATTATTATTTTTTTTTTTTTAATATCTCGGGATTTAATCCCATAGAGATGAGAAATCTTTCGCTTGTAAACTCACTCAGATGAATTAGATTTCGATGATATCGAATGAAAGAAATATCATGAATAACAATATCGGAGCTATAAAATCGATTCATCGTCAAGAATTTAATAGTATAACATAGGAAGATCTTTTATCCACACCGAATACATAATGAGATTCCTGATCCAATAAAAAAAAAGTTATTTATGATTCTTTTTCCCGGCTTTCCTTTCTAAAACCTAGTAGTTTACTTTCCTTGTACAATAATCTGATGAAGTATCATAAAAAACTTCGATTCTTTACAAAAAGAGTTTCTAAAGAACCTTAAATAAACAATAGAAATCAATATAGAGAAAACAAGTACGAAGTTCACTTTGAAATAAAAAAATTGAAAGGGTTTATCATCTTTTTGGAAAACAAAGAAAGGGAATGTGACAAAGACGAGTCCCAGTAAAAAACAAAAATATTCAAAAAAATTAACTCGTTAATTTTTCTTACGAGTTTTTTATTCGACATCGCCTCTAATCTTTAAAAAGAGCATATTCACATATTCATTAGGGAAGACACGTTTTATCTTTATAAAAAAAACCTCTTTCCTTGGTTGGATTCGAACTATTTAAAATTCCTTGACTTCAGAGAAAGAAAAGTATATATAGGTACTCTTGGCAAATGTATTATACGCTATCCTATTCCATTTTCCTACACAAATTTATGGGAGAGCGGTTGACAAAAAGCGGAAACCCCTTACAGTATCTCTTTCTTGAAGTGTTGAATGTTCTCAATAATTCATTTACATATGTCTCTCTACCCTAGTTAAAATAATCGACCCTTTCTTTTGCTTTATGAAAAAAGAAAAATAAAATAAAAAGATAAACGAAACTATTTTCATCCCCTTGCCCAGAAACAAAAAGGGGAGTTGATGTATTGAATCCGCCGGGACTGACGGGGCTCGAACCCGCAGCTTCCGCCTTGACAGGGCGGTGCTCTGACCAATTGAACTACAATCCCATGGAAATCAAGTGGGTAGCTTACATATTCCTTCTTATGATTTCATTTTAATCATTTCAATTTTAAAATCAAATTTTTGTTTTGTAACAAAGAAAGTCACAAGTGATATATTGATATCTATATGGATATCACTTTAGTGAGAACAAGACGGATTACTGGGTAATCCTTGC